ATACTCATATGTTTTGTTATAATTGAAATTGAGAAATCTTTTTTAATTGAAAAATCAATACTGATTAGTTCTGCTTCCATTTTTATGTTGTCATTAGGAAAACACAATTTGAAATTCAAATCCCAGAATCGTTCATGAATTCCAAGTAAGGAGTCAATGGTTCAAATTTCTCGTCTGAAAAATACACATTTTTTTTCTCAATAGAAAAACGAGAGAATGTTTTTAGCATTGTGTATTTTCAGATACTATACAATCAAAGGGATGGATCAAATCCAATCAAAAGGGGTATTTCTTTTTTTTTTAGTAAATAAAAGGATTAAGGAAAACAGAAGTCAAAATGCAAGTACAATAATAATTCCGTAATCCGGAAAAAATTGCACCTATTTTCTATCATTTTGGCGGCATGGCCGAGCGGTAAGGCGGGGGACTGCAAATCCTTTTTCCCCAGTTCAAATCCGGGTGTCGCCTGAATCCTGAATCACCAAAAAACTCGAAATCATAATCGATTTATTGGATGGATTTCTCAATAGTGTTTGGTAGAACCCATTTTTGACTCTGCGACATTAATTCCACTATTATTACTGAGGAATAATTCCTTCGTATTTATAGAGATTAGGGGACATAATGCACATGGATATAGTAAGTCTCGCTTGGGCTGCTTTAATGGTAGTCTTTACATTTTCCCTTTCACTCGTAGTGTGGGGAAGAAGTGGGCTTTAGAAGTACTACTAATTGAGTTCAGGAATCAAACCCGCTTGTTTTATAGATCGTTCTGCAACGCACTTTGAACTATTTAAAATCAAAACTCTGAATTTGGAATCCCATTGGATTCCAATGGAGTAATCTATGATAGGAATCATACTCTTTCAATCCAAGAGATATTTCTCCCGTCTTTGTACTTCGAAAAGAAAGGGATTCAGATGATTGGAAATTTATTCCAACCTAAAATTCTTCCGAAATTTTCTATTTCAATCAACGGGAATGGGGCTCTTACTATCTTTATAGACGGATACTAAGGAAGTTTTTCTTTTTTTATTTATTTCCCTCTTGACTCTTCAAAAAAGAAGTCGTTTTGTTAAGCGTATACACACTTTCTATAAGAAATGATATCGAGATAGTGGTTGTTTAAGGAGAGACTGGTCAATAATAAGATCTTGCCTCGGGCGGGTTACATATCGGGCATTTACCCTTTGGTTTCTATTCGAATTTTAGAAAGGCGGTTTAGGCTTTATCACCTTATTTCATATGGCGTTAAAAATAGGCGAGGTTTCCCCTTACTTATTAGTAAAAGGAAAGGAATTAGAATCCTAAAATAAGAATTATTTTAGATTGAGCGGAACAAATAGATGTAGCAAATTGGGTCTTATGTCAATTCCATAAAATATATGGAATATATTGATATGGAAATGGAATTAATATACACATATAGGAAGAGAATATTGTAGATTGATATATAGAAACTTAAGCGTTTATCTTTATTCTAGATTACAGCTTTATAGACTAAGAGATAGATAGTATGGTAGAAAAATTCATTTTTCTACCATACTATCTATCTCTTAGATAATTTCCGATTCTAGTGCGCTCATTTCATTTAAGTTAAGACGTGAAATTGGACCCCTTTCATTTTACTTCGTAAATTTTTGATAAGAACTTGGAAGGAAAGTTTGATTCAAATTCATTTGAAAATTCAATCGAATTAATCATTTTGACTGACTGTTTTTACGTAAATGATAAGTAGAAAGGCGGTAGGAACTAGAATGAATAGTGCAGTAGCAATAAATGCAAGAATATTTACTTCCATAATCTCATCGGTTTTTTACTTCGCAATAACTCGGGATTTAATCCCCTAGAGATGATAAATCTTTCGTCTATCGTCTGTAAATTCAATGGATGAATTACCTCTCGATGATCTTGAACCGAATCACTATCATGAATAACAATATCTGATCTATCAAATCAACCCGTCGTCAAGACTTGAATAGTATAACATAGGAAGTTCTTTTATCCATACCGAATCCAAATTTTGATTCCTAACTCAATTACTCCGAAATGATATTTATCATCCGTTTCCTTGTTTTTTCTATAACCCACCTTTGCGTCTTCCTTGGAGAATCTTCTGATGAAGGATCATCAGATTGCCTTTCCACTTCAATTAATTACATAGTTCCGAACCTAACAAACAAAAAAAGCGAGATGGAAAAATAGGAAAAAAAAAAAGAAATCAAGACTCCTTTTTGCTTTGGGAATGCAAGTATACCCCTTGACATTCTTTACTAGTTCATAGAAAGGGAAAAATGGATTTTTGTATTTATTGGATCCGTCGGGACTGGCGGGGCTCGAACCCGCAGCTTCCGCCTTGACAGGGCGGTGCTCTAACCGATTGAACTACAATCCCAAGGAAATAAGGGATCTGGCAGAAATTTTGATTCTTTTTTATCTTCGTATGGGGTCTTTCTAAAGGACAAGGGATTTTCTACTATCTCATGGTAGATTGATGCGG